ATATATGTATTACAATAAATAAGGAGGATTTTCAATGCGAGATATAAAAACATATCTTTCCACAGCGCCTGTGCTAACTACTCTATGGTTTGGGTCTTTAGCGGGTCTATTGATAGAAATTAATCGTTTATTCCCGGATGCTTTGTCATTCCCTTTTTTCTAGTTATTAATATGCGAAAAAAATAAAGAAAATTTGAGATACAATTCTACGTGACGTGACTCAAACTTAGTCCCCCTTTTTTTCAGTTCTTTAGGATAGGAAGGAAAGAGAAAGAAAAAGTATATTGAACCTCAGCAAAAATCCGGTGGATCTAAGATCCCATTTTGGAGAACAGAAATGGAAAGGGGGTCCAGTCTAAGGTAAAAAAAAAGCTCCACGAAATCATAGCATAAAAAAAAGATACTTAAATGAAATACTGGAATTAGGATAGGAATAATTGATAGTTAGAAAAAAATTGTATTACTTACATTATTACTATATATATAATAATATTCTATTAATATTAATTAGAATTACAACAAAATATTTAGAAATTCCATTTCTAATTAGTAACTTCTATTGATATTGATTTTTTTTCTTTTTTGTTCTTTTCGTCTTCTTAGGTTCGGGTCGAAAACAGAAGAGTTAAGTTGATCAAACAAAAATACAAAGGGGGTTCATGGCTAAGGGTAAAGATATCCGAGTTAGAGTTATTTTGGAATGTACCAGTTGTGTCCAAAATGGTGTCAATAAGGAATCGCCAGGCATTTCTAGATATATTACTCAAAAGAATCGGCACAATACACCCAGTCGATTAGACTTGAGAAAATTTTGTCGATATTGTCACAAGCATACGATTCATGGGGAAATAAAGAAATAAATCGAACGTGTGTTTGATCTTTCAAGGGGGCAGGAAAAGGAAGAACTTAACATATCTTAACATAAACATATATATATATATATAATATACAAATAAAAATATAGAATATACAAAAAACCTATTTCGGTCGGATCTGAAATGAATAAAGAAAATAAAGAAATAGAATTTTAGAGATAAGGAATAAACCATGGATAAATCCAAGCAACCTTTTCGTAAATCCAAGCGATCTTTTCGTAGGCGTTTTCCCCCAATTGAATCGGGGGATCGAATTGATTATAGAAACATGAGTTTAATTAGTCGATTTATTAGTGAACAAGGAAAAATATTATCTAGACGGGTGAATAGATTGACCTTGAAACAACAACGATTAATTACTATTGCTATAAAACAAGCTCGTATTTTATCTTTGTTACCTTTTCTTAATAATGAAAAACAGTTTGAGAGAGCCGAGTCAATCCCTAGAACTACCGGTCCTAGAACCAGAAACAAATAGATATACTCTTCCATTGATTCAAAACTTCAATCGGAATTCAAGCTCAGATTGATGTTTTGTTCGAAAAGCCTCAAATCCAGATTTTATTGTTGTGTTATAAGAAACAACAAATAGGGAAAGAATAAATCTTTTTTTTTTTGAAAGATGTTCGTTCATTTCTACTACTTATCTTATCTGAATTTTTTTTATTCTATCTTCCCGGAGAATGGACTCCGGGGAATGCAATTCGGTTTCAATCATTCCTATATATGACTTTAGAATGTCTTTTATTTCATAATTTTATTGGAAATCATGTAAAGACAATTTTTATTTGATATAGCTATTTGCGCAAGTATTTTACGATTAAGAAGTAATTGCTTCTTGTACAGATTGTGTATTAATCTACTATAACTATAGAATACCCCTTTCTCACGAGCCGCTGCATTTATCCGAGCGATCCACAAACGACGAAAGTCCCTCTTTTGCCTGCCTCTATCTCGATGAGAGGAAACCAAAGCTCTCATTTTCTGTTGAGTAATGGTTCGAGTAAGTCTTGAATGCGCCCCTATAAAGGTTGATGCAAATAAACGAATTTTTGTTCGACGTCTCCGAGCTATATATCCTCGTCTAACTCTGGTCATTGAATCAAATTACACTTTAATGAATGAATAACTAATTGATTTCTCTTCTTTCAGTCATCCTTTTATCCCCCGGTTGATTAATAACAAAACGGATTATTCCGATATATAAAATATAAATTCCAATGGCTTTTGCTACTATGACCTTCCCAACCACTATTTTGAATCCTTACAGGTAAAATACCTAGAAATAAGAAATTCTAACGATATTAAATAAAAGCAAAAAATAGTGGGTTCCATCGTTTCTATGGTTATTTCATAAACGGTGAGGTCCTCTCTATACACCGGAGCCTCTTCTTTCATTTAATCAAATGTTATTGTAAACTTGTATAGTTCACTCTCTTTGGCTCTACCAATCAATTATACAGTAATAGATCTTTTCACAAAAAAGGCTATCCATACAGTGACGGCATTTAATTATGAAAGTTGGCTAGGTAGCTGACCTTGTTAGTCCGTTCTTTCAAGAAAGGGAGCATAACCTTTTTGCTTCTTGTAGTACTATTTCCTCCGCTTAATGGATAACTATTTGCTACCAATGGGGAATTGCTTTTCATCTCAAATTGAGGTGATTGGATTTGCACCAATGGAAACCATAAATTTCATACACAAAAAATATAGGTATATGATAGATCCTCATCCTCATTTTTAGATAGTAAAAATGGCTTTTTCCACTCTATCTATCCTATTGCTGATTGGTACTGGAAAAATGGTTTTGTTTGTTCGAACTCATGATCTAAACGAGTCGCACATACACCCTAGTACATGTTCCCCGACGCTGAGGACATCCTCGAAGTGCGGGGGATTTCGTGATTTTTCTTATTGGCTGTCTTGTGTTTCTAATAAGTTGTTTAATTGTCGGCATATCATACATATATATAATATAATAGGTTGGTTTAGATCGATCTTAACCTGATGATTGATGATTATGAATTATTTCTATTCAATATCAAATCACGAAAAATTGGAATTCTGATTTGAAATGGAATCATGTATTTACACGAAATCTCCAGTATTTTCATTTTCGACCGCTACAAGATCAACAATACCATGAGCTTGGGCTTCTGTTGCTGACATAAAAACATCCCTTTCCATGTCTTCGGATATAACCCATAAAGGGTTGCCCGTTCTTTGTACATAAACCTTTGTGAGGGTTTCGCGAAGTTTCAGTAGTTCTTCCGCTTCCAGGATAAATTCCCCTGCTTGTGCCTCATAAAAAGAACTAGCAGGTTGGTGAATCATGACCCTGATAATATTGATATAACATCATGCATGAACGGTTCTTCTATCTTGCAGGATTGGGCTAAAGTAAGGGATAAAAAAACAAGAAGAAAAAAAACAAATAGAATGGAACAGCCGTACAGGCATCTTTTGTGCATTGCATACGGCTCTGCAATGGCATTTCTTCCTCCCTTCTCTTCAATTTCTATTCTATCGAAGAAAAAAATAGAATCCATCCGATCCAGATCGTTGAATGATCCATTTACCACCCTTCCTTTCGTATTGTAGGAGTCAAAAAATACTATGATGGTTCTGTTGCTTTCTATATTTATCTCGTCTGTGATTTAGCAATCCCAAAGTTTCTTTTTTTTTTTTTCATTTTCGTACTCTTTCTTTCGTAACGTAACTATCATAAAGATAAAGAGACTTCTGGTGTGGAAGAAAAAGGGTTTGTGACGCTGAAATGTACTCCTGACACATAAGAATCAAATCGGAATAACCTTTGTTTCATACTACTATCTCGATACAAAATCTCATGTTAGGAAAAACAATACTAGTTTGTTCATATCGAACTCGAAGTGCCATGCTATTATTACCTATTTTTCATATTATTCACATTCGATATGGCGAAGGCATAGTCTTCTTCTTTTTTTTTCAAATAAAAACTCATTGGCGCCAAGCGTGAGGGAATGCTAGACGTTTGGTAATTTCTCCTCCGACCAGAATGAAAGATCCCATTGAAGCGGCTAATCCCATGCAAATTGTATGCACATCGGGCGAAACAAATTGCATAGTATCATAAATGGCTATTCCTGGTATTACCCATCCGCCGGGAGAGTTTATAAACAAATAAAGATCCCTAGTATCATCTTCTATACTGAGATATACCATGAGACCAACAAGTTGATTTGAGATCTCACTATCAACTTCTTGGCCTAAAAAAAGTAATCTTTCTCGATAAAGTCGGTTGATTAGGACAAAATTGTATCCCCTTTGAACCGTACGCGCATCTTTGGATGCATACGGTTCAAAAAAATTGTGAAAAAAGAACCAATGTGTCGATTCCAATCCTATCTCTTTTTTTTGTAACAGATTTCCGTTTTTCTAATGAAAATAAAGGGGTTTTCTTCTATTTTTCAAAAAAAAACATAAGTTTTGGCTCCCTTCCATATCCCTAAAAAAAAAAGAATTTACTGAACTTCATTTTTTGTATTAACCTTTCATTGATGTATTGTTTCGTCGAGATTCAAATCACGATGTCATTTTCTTGTTCCTGAATGGGTCCTTTCAATTCTTTTAGGTTCATGTTCTACTCCGGGGAAAGATCTATCCGAATTCTATTTGCACATATAGGACAAATAATTTCAGTACCATTTCTTTTTGCTACGACTTTAAAAATTCGTTTTATGCCTCTCCCAAACTATTCGATGTATTCATCATATTGGTTGGCATGTCAGTTTGAGATCACTCCTATAATTGAATTTAATATTACGAATCGTCTATGCTACAAGCGGTAATTGTAAATATATTACTATTACCAATTTGTTTGGTATTTTCTGAACGGAGCCTGGATATTTTATTTTTTTAGTCCAAGTCAACCATAAATTCTTCTAATTGATAATATTGATCCTCAATAGAAATTGATCCAATTTCACTTCACGCTCCGAATGATTGAAGAACCAATCAATACAATATTTCTTGGGCGAAACAGAGGATATCTCGATCGGGGGAGAAAACGGGTAAATCCCATATGACCCAATATGTCTGACAAGTCGCACTATACGTCAACCCAAACTGCATCTTCCTCTCCAGGACTCCGAAAAGGTACTTTTGGAACACCAATGGGCATTAAATTAAAGAAAAAAATTAAGTACTATACTTCACTTTAATATGGAAACGTAAGAATGAGTTTATTGTCTTCATCATTTTTTTCTGTTTATTCTACTAGTTTATACATAAATGGGAAGGTTTTTAGAGAAAGAGAGAATGAATAAATACAAATTTTAATGAAGGGATCAATCGTTCTAATAATAAACAAGTATCCATCCATTCGTTCCCACAAAATGGGACCGATGCTCCCATTGCGTATTGGTACTTATCGGGTATAGAATAGATCTGCTTCTCTTTGTTCTTACGAACAGAATTCTTCCGTTATTTTAAACGGAATAGAATAAATAGTAACCTTTTCTCATACAGAATCCGCTCAAAAGTACATAGTATATTCCAATGCGATAAAGTTACATAGTGTCTATTTTTCTTTGATAAAGGGGTATTTCCATGGGTTTGCCTTGGTATCGTGTTCATACTGTCGTATTGAATGATCCCGGTCGATTGCTTTCTGTCCATATAATGCATACGGCTCTAGTTTCTGGTTGGGCCGGTTCTATGGCTCTATACGAATTAGCGGTTTTTGATCCCTCTGACCCCGTTCTTGATCCAATGTGGAGACAAGGTATGTTCGTTCTACCCTTCATGACTCGTTTAGGAATAACCAATTCGTGGGGTGGTTGGAGTATTTCAGGAGGAACTGTAACGAATTCAGGTATTTGGAGTTATGAAGGCGTAGCAGGTGCACATATTGTGTTTTCTGGCTTGTGCTTTTTGGCGGCCATATGGCATTGGGTGTATTGGGACCTAGAAATATTCTGTGATGAACGTACGGGAAAACCCTCTTTGGATTTGCCCAAGATCTTTGGAATTCATTTATTTCTCTCAGGGGTGGCTTGCTTTGGCTTTGGCGCATTTCATGTAACAGGTTTATATGGTCCTGGAATATGGGTGTCCGATCCTTATGGACTAACTGGAAAAGTACAATCTGTAAGCCCAGCGTGGGGCGCGGAAGGTTTTGATCCTTTTATTCCGGGAGGAATCGCTTCTCATCATATTGCAGCGGGTACACTGGGCATATTAGCGGGCCTATTCCATCTTAGTGTCCGTCCGCCTCAACGTCTATACAAAGGATTACGTATGGGCAATATTGAAACTGTACTTTCTAGTAGTATCGCTGCTGTTTTTTTTGCAGCTTTTGTTGTTGCTGGAACTATGTGGTATGGTTCAGCAACTACCCCAATCGAGTTATTTGGTCCCACTCGTTATCAGTGGGATCAGGGATACTTCCAGCAAGAAATATATCGAAGAGTTGGTGCCGGACTAGCCGAAAATCTGAGTTTATCGGAAGCTTGGTCTAAAATTCCCGAAAAATTAGCTTTTTATGATTACATTGGTAATAATCCGGCAAAAGGGGGATTATTCAGAGCGGGTTCAATGGACAGTGGGGATGGAATAGCTGTTGGATGGTTAGGCCACCCCGTCTTTAGAGATAAAGAAGGGCGCGAGCTTTTTGTACGTCGTATGCCTACTTTTTTTGAAACATTCCCGGTAGTTTTGGTAGATGGAGACGGAATTGTGAGGGCAGATGTTCCTTTTCGAAGGGCAGAATCAAAGTATAGTGTTGAACAAGTAGGTGTAACTGTTGAGTTCTATGGTGGGGAACTCAATGGAGTCAGTTATAGTGATCCTGCTACTGTAAAAAAATATGCTAGACGTGCACAATTAGGTGAAATTTTTGAATTAGACCGGGCTACTTTGAAATCCGATGGTGTTTTTCGTAGTAGTCCAAGGGGTTGGTTCACTTTTGGGCATGCTTCGTTTGCTTTGCTCTTCTTTTTCGGACACATTTGGCATGGCGCTAGAACCTTGTTCAGAGATGTTTTTGCTGGTATTGATCCGGATTTGGATGCTCAAGTGGAATTTGGAGCATTCCAAAAACTTGGAGACCCAACTACAAAGAGACAAGCAGTTTGATACAAGATTGCTCTGGTATCTTTCGCTTCTATTTTTTTTTATTTGAATAGGGTACTCGAGAAATATTGACTTGAATCACCTTCTTTTCTTTGATTCTTTCCCTTTTTTATATGGTATGGTAAACGACCTCACTCAAACGAATAGGTGTGAAAGCTATAATTGTAAACCACGATCGAATCTATGGAAGCATTGGTTTATACCTTCCTTTTAGTCTCGACTTTAGGGATAATTTTTTTCGCTATCTTTTTTCGAGAACCACCTAAGGTTCCGACTAAAAAATGAAATGATTTTTCATTATATCAACTGAAGTAATGAGCCTCCCATATCGGGCGGCTCATTACTTCAACTAGTCTAGTCCCCGTGTTCTTCGAATGGATCTCTTAATTGTTGAGAGGGTTGCCCAAAAGCGGTATATAAGGCGTACCCCGTAAAGCTTACAAGTAAACCAGATATGAAGATGGCGACTAGGGTTGCTGTTTCCATTTTTAGATAATTTCAAGATCACAAC